TCCTTTAAATATAAACTTTAATGAACAGAGTCGAGAAAATAATCTATTTTTTTACAAAAAAAATAGATTATCAATCGATTTGATAATAATGCAAGTATTACCCAGTAATCCGTCTTGCTCTCACTAAAGTGATATCCATATAGATATCAATATATCACTTGTGACTTTCTTTGTTACAAAACAAAAATTTGAATTTCAAATTGAAATGATTAAAATGAAATCATAAGAAGGAATATGTAAGCTACCCACTTTATTTCCATGGGATTGTAGTTCAATTGGTCAGAGCACCGCCCTGTCAAGGCGGAAGCTGCGGGTTCGAGCCCCGTCAGTCCCGGCGGATTCACTACATCAACTCCCCTTTTTGTTTCTGGGCAAGGGGATGAAAATGGTTTCATTTATCTTTTTGTTTTATTTTTCTTTTTTCATAAAGCAAAAGAAAGGGTCGATTTTTTTAACTAGGGTAGAGAGACATATGTAAATTAATTATAATTAGTGAGAGCATTCAACACTTCAAGAAAGAGATACTGTATGGGGTTTCCGCTTTTTGTCAACCGATCTCCCATTAATTCGTGTAGGAAAATGGAATAGGATAGCGTATAATACATTTGCCAAGAGTACCTATATATACTTTTCTTTCTATGAAGTCAAGGAATTTAAAATAGTTCGAATCCAACCAAGGAAAGAGGATTTTTTAAAAATAAAGATAAAATGCGTCTTCCCTAATGAATATGCTCTTTTTAAAGATTAGAGGCGATGTCGAATAAAAAACTCGTAAGAAAAATTAACTCGTTAATTTTTTTTGAATATTTTCGTTTTTTTACTGAGACTCGTCTTTGTCACATTCCCTTTCTTTGTTTTCCAAAAAGATTATAAACCCTTTCAATTTTTTTATTTCAAATTGAACTTCGTACTTGTTTTCTCTATATTGATTTCTATTGTTTATTTAAGGTTCTTTAGAAACTCTTTTTGTAAAGAATCGAAGTAGAAAAGGTTTTTTTATGATACTTCATCAGATGATTGTACAAGGAAAGTAAACTACTAGGTTTTAGAAAGGAAAGCCGGGAAAAAGAATCATAAATAACTTTTTTTTGATTGGATCAGGAATCTCATTATGTATTCGGTGTGGATAAAAGATCTTCCTATGTTATACTATTAAATTCTTGACGATGAATCGATTTTATAGCTCCGATATTGTTATTCATGATATTTCGTTCATTCGATATCATCGAAATCTAATTCATCTGAGTGAGTTTACAAGCGAAAGATTTCTCATCTCTATGGGATTAAATCCCGAGATATTCCAAAGAAAAAAAAATAATAATAAACGATTAAATTATGGAAGTCAATATTCTTGCATTTATTGCTACTGCACTCTTCATTCTCGTTCCTACTGCTTTTTTGCTTATAATTTACGTAAAAACCGTTAGTCAAAATGATTAATTTGAATACAATTTTACTATCAACAAAAAAAGATTTCAATTTCTTGTCTTAAATGAAAGGAATGCATTAGACTCAGTAGTAGTATCCTAAAGGGCCCGCTAGTATGGTAGAAAGAGATCTCTTTCTACCATACTAGCCATTATGGTTATTGTAATGTATAAAGATACAAGTGAAATATCTTAATATAAAGGAATCCAGCTATATCTCTCTTTTTCTTTATAAACGTCAATATAAATGAAATAGAATATGAAATGTATGTACATACTTTCTCAATTTCATTTGTTTGTTTGATCCATTTAATACAGATAATCCCAATTCGATGGAAGCTTCTTCAGATTTCGAAAGGGGTTACCCTATGAATGGTTAACCGTGTAAACCCTGATATAAAAATAGAAAATGAGTCAATAAAACATAAATCCAATTTCTAAAAAAAAATCTTAAAAAAAATTGCCGAACGGTCTAGAAAACAATTGATACAGGTTGATAGAGTTTGATTATTACCGCAATTAGAAGTATTTCTAGAGTCCACTTCTTCCCCACACTACGAGAGAGAGGGAAAATGTAAAAACTACCATTAAAGCAGCCCATGCGAGACTTACTATATCCATGTGAATTCTGCCCCCTATTTCTATGAATATGAAGAAACTATTCCATTATTGTTCACTAATAATAGTGAAATCACTGGTGCAGAGTCAAAAAAAGGGAGAGGTATTTGGTCACCATTGATGAACTACTCCAAAAATCCACTTATCTTATAATGAGTTATTCTTATTATAGAATTTCTAGTAGAATCGACAAGATGTAAACACAAGCAAACGGACATTTTTCGACGTATCCAAGGAATCTGACTCACATGTAGAAAGAAGAAGACTTTTTCTTTCTTTTATCGTTTTTTATTTTTGGAAGTAAAATGAAAGGCAATTCTTCATCTAATCTAATCTAATATTGATTGAATGTCTGAGCATTCCGAGACTTTCATGAGTCTATATCCAAAGTATCTTAGGTCCTTTCCAAAACTATTAATTTAATTCCCTCTCTGGCTATCCAATCTAATTGAAGACTCAGTAAGTGGAACTAAATTAGTAGTGGCAAGTAAAGATTTACAGATTTCCCTCCACTACTTGAAGTTTTCCTTGAATCTGATAGGCAAAACTTTAGGTTAGAGAATAGAACCTCGAGAGCCGGGGGCTTAGAATAACGAAAACAAGAGTCTTTTCCTACGTTTGTTATTTAAAGTCTGTTGTTGAGGCGGCACCCGGATTTGAACTGGGGAAAAAGGATTTGCAGTCCCCCGCCTTACCACTCGGCCATGCCGCCAAAACGATAGAACCTAGATTCTTTTTTTTTCAACTCCGAAAAAAATCTATATATAGATTTTCAGTCACAAAATATGGAATCCAGTACAAACCAGAACCATTAACTATTGACTGTAAATTGATGACCATTTTTGAATTAAAATCTACATTTTTTATTTCTAATAATATTAAGAAAATCGTTAGAAATGTATTTATAACTAATCTATATTGAGTTTTTTCAATTAAAAAGAAATCTTATTCAATTTCAATTATAACAGTAATGATGAGTATATGTAAACCCCAGAATCAGAACATACGTTACGTTGTGTTATAGAGCTATAGCTCTATAATGGGGTATTTTATCTCTCTAGGGATGCTTTTGAGGAGTAATTCTCAATAAATTTTTATATTTCAATTTTTCCCTTGAAGAGAAAAATTCCTTTTTGATAGAGCACAGCATGTGCTGTCCCAAATAGAACTGTACCACAATAAAAGAAGAAAAAGAGACATATATATCTGTGCATTCTTTTTTATTTTAATAATAAAACAATTAATAAATAAAAAAACACAAGTTTTCTTACCTACTTCAATTCAATGATATTCTAACTATTCTATTCAAAATAGGTAAAAATAAATCTATTTTCTGCAAATATTTTTTTGAACAATGAAATATAAATACATTAAAAAGTAAAGTGGTAAAAAAAAAAAAGTTTTCGATTTATTATATGTTTATCTGCTCGAACAGATCCAATGATGAATACATTTTTTATGGTATGCAATCGAATTGGAATATGTAATATCATAGGTGAAAATGAAATGACTTTTTTTCTAGTCTTTACAAAACTCCGTAAGTTCCAGTGGTATTTCTCAATTCTATTCCATTTGGATCTATTTCTTATAAAAAATTCCAATTGAATCTAGTCTCCGTTCATACGTATTTCATACATTCCTTATATCTTGGAGTTGGATAAAATTTCATGTGATTCAGTAAACAGAATAGAAATTCCATTATTGCTAGATCGAATTCTATGGATATGATTCGGTGAAGAATGAGAGATGGGATGGGATTTTTTCAATAAACGGATAAATGGGAAATTCAAAAAAGATGCTTGGGGATGGAAAAGAGGGAACATCTACAATACCCGGATTTAATCAGATACAATTTGAAGGGTTTTATCGGTTTATTGATCAGGGTTTAATAGAAGAACTTTCTAAGTTTCCAAAAATTGAAGATATAGATCACGAAATTGAATTTCAATTATTTGTGGAAACATATCAATTGGTAGAACCTCTGATAAAAGAACGAGATGCTGTCTATGAATCACTTACATATTCTTCTGAATTATATGTATCCGCGGGATTAATTTGGAAAACCAGTAGGAATATGCAAGAACAAAGAATTTTTATTGGAAACATTCCTTTAATGAATTCCCTTGGAACTTCTATAGTAAACGGAATATACAGAATTGTGATCAATCAAATATTGCAAAGTCCCGGTATCTATTACCAGTCAGAATTGGATCATAACGGGATTTCGGTCTATACCGGCACCATAATATCAGATTGGGGAGGCAGGTTAGAATTAGAGATTGATAAAAAAGCAAGAATATGGGCTCGGGTGAGTAGGAAACAAAAAATATCTATTCTAGTTCTATCATCAGCTATGGGTTCGAATCTACGAGAAATTCTAGAGAATGTTTGCTACCCTGAAATTTTCTTATCTTTCTTGACCGATAAGGAGAAAAAAAAAATTGGGTCAAAAGAAAATGCTATTTTGGAGTTTTATCAACAATTTTCTTGTGTAGGTGGGGATCCTATATTTTCTGAATCCTTATGTAAGGAATTACAAAAAAAATTCTTTCACCAAAGGTGTGAATTAGGAAGGATTGGTCGCCGAAATATTAATTGGAGACTGAATCTTAATATACCTCAGAACAATATATTTTTGTTACCACGAGATATATTAGCAGCTGCCGATCATTTGATTGGGATGAAATTTGGAATGGGTACACTTGATGATATGAATCATTTGAAAAATAAACGTATTCGCTCTGTAGCGGATCTTTTACAAGACCAGCTCGGGTTGGCTCTGGCTCGTTTAGAAAATGTAGTTAAGGGAACTATCTCCGGAGCAATTAGGCATAAATTGATACCTACTCCTCAGAATTTGGTAACTTCAACTCCGTTAACAACTACTTATGAATCCTTTTTCGGATTACACCCATTATCTCAAGTTTTAGATCGAACTAATCCATTGACACAAAT